TACATTTATTTTGATTCTATGGATGCTCTTACACAAACAAAAACTCTTTTACTTTATTCGCTTTCTCTTTTTCTAATATTATTAGAAATCATTTTTTTAAATAAAATAGTATAAATACTAATAAACTAATAAAAACTAATAAAATAAATAGAACTATAATACTATGTTTCCTTATAATGAAAAGGAATATATATTATCAATATAAAGAAAAGAATCACACATTATTGAACAATTCGACAAAACAAATCCCCAAAACAACCCAACTCATAGCATAAAATAGAGTTGAAGAAACGTTGATACATTTAGGGATCTCTGAAATAATCAATTGGGGTTCTTGTTTTACCAAAAAGCAATTAGTCAAGGGACTTCCACAAATACAAGACTAAGAATAGTTCTGAATCTATGTGACTTAGGATTATATTTGGTTGGGTCTTGGGGTTTCTATACAGGATCATGTCATGATTTTCACTTCATAAATTGACTGGGATTGGGTATACCAAAAGAAAATGTATCACTAATTCTTTGATCGCGAACAGGAAAAGAGAAAAAAAGTCATATGTAATTCCATCCACGAAGATTTATTCAATTTATTAATAAGTATGGATATTTTATCCGAGATTTCACAAATACCATACCGATTGGATCCATTAGATTAGAAAGAATGGATTATTTTTTTCTTGTCCCTACATATTTACATATGTATGTGGTAATGCTTTCATTTCTATAGATCGACTGACCATCTATCTATAGAAATGAGTAAATAAAAACTATTCTAAACTCAAATGGAATGTCTATATAAAAATAGACTGTATTAGGGCTATACGGACTCGAACCGTAGACCTTCTCGGTAAAACAGATCAAACTTATTATTATCGAAATGATTCGAACTGTTTCAAAGACCCAACATGCATTTTGTTGCATTGGGCTCTTTCATCAATTGATGTAAAGATCAGTTAGTCCACCATATTTTTTCTTCATAGGAAGATAATAAGATGGCTCCGTGCACTCTGATTCATTATTTGAATTCTGATCTAGGAGTAATACCAAAGTCTTTCAAAGAAGGATTACTTTGAATTAGGTCTGCTTCCGGTCTAGATCAATCTAAGTTAAATGGACTCTCTATCACTCCTCCGCAAGAGTCAAATATGAGACTTCATACACCTTAAAGTTCATAGGACGAAAAAAGATTATTTTGAGGTCCTTATACTCATTATGCCTAGCATTGAATGGACTGGGTATTTACCTTATCAATTATAAAATCAACGGTAGGTTCTATTTGGCACTTAAATTCGCACCTAAATCGGACCGAACCAAACCACATATTTGTCAGGCTATTGTTCCCTCAAATCTATGGAGTAAGACATCGATTTTTCATCTCAATAAGATGAATTATATTCATTGTATAATTGACTTCTTTTGAAAAGCATTGGCGCACGTGTAAACGAGGTGCTCTACCTAACTGAGCTATAGCCCTTGTCATAGATATCTTAACATATAGATAATTTCTTGTCAAGATGGGCAGCTGATGATCCCACATGATAGCTCTCCGAGCCGTTTACTGTTAACGAATTAGGATTGCTTAGAAATAATATTCTATCTATAATCCCCGGAGTGATGAGTCTTTTGTGGTGATAAATGACCTACTTAACTCAGTGGTTAGAGTATTGCTTTCATACGGCGGAAGTCATTGGTTCAAATCCAATAGTAGGTACAACTTATTAGATACCATTGACTGCGGTATCCAATAAGTTTTTCTACCCATCTTCTTTTTTTCGTTGTATCAGATTACACTTGATTATGTTCAATTGGTCGTGTAGTGTATAATAAAGAACTTCTTTTGATTGTTTTGATTTGATGTATTGTTGTTTATCTAGGAGGAGATAACATTGATAGCCTCTATTCGTGTCCTAGCTCGTCTGAGAGCTAGATTGGCTTCAATTACTTGTCTTTTACCCTCAGCTCTACTCAAGTTAGCTTCAGCTATTTCAAGAGTTTGTTGAGCTTCTTGCGGATCAATATCAGTATTCATCTCCGCATCATTTCCTAAAATGGTGATCTCATTATTACCTATTCTAGCGAAACCGCCCATCAGAGCCACCGTTAACCATTGATCATTGAGGCGTATTCTCAAAAGACCTATATCTACGGCCGTGGCAATAGGTGCGTGGTTTGGTAATACGCCAATTTGGCCACTATTAGTAGATAAAATTATTTCTTTCACTTCTGAATCCCAAATAATTCGATTAGGAGTCAGTACACAAAGATTTAAGGTCATTTCTTCAATTTGTTCTCCACTTCTAAGTTCATAGCTTTCGCGGTAGCTTCATCGATGTTACCCACCAAATAAAAGGCCTGTTCGGGAAGGCTATCTAATTCTCCGGAAAGAATGAGTTGAAACCCCCTAATTGTTTCTGCGAGACCAACATATTTCCCTGGAGAACCCGTAAATACTTCTGCCACGAAGAAGGGTTGTGATAAGAAGCGCTCAATTTTTCGTGCT